TCAGTGACTTTGGCACTGGATGTTATGTTCCCAAAATAAAATGGGTACTATCGGGTCGGGTGAATTCAATAATAGGCGTCTGTTGGCATTCCAGCCTTCCTTCTCTTTCTCCTTTCAGAGCCTATCCGAAAGAGAATCCAGTACTTCTTGGTCGTGAATATCTGAATAGGACGAACCGCCCCGTGGATATCTTTGCTTCAGAACAAAAGAATTAGAATTAGGCCCGGTCAACTGGAATGTGTATATTATCCATATAGGGGATCTTCCAATTGAGAAGATCCATCGACCTGAGACGAAGAGAAGGTTCTATCTATTTTATTTAGTTATTCATTTAGTTATTCAGTTAAACCAACGATTCGTTATTGGAGCAGATAGCAACAACCACCATTTCATCCGACATACGTATTTTTGATTTTTCCAATGGATTTACATCTTTCATTAATGGAAATTTTTTGATGTAGTGAGGAATCGCTCTCGTTGCTCGCTGTTCAAGAATTCTTGTTTAGGCAGTTCATACCATCCATACATAGTGTTTTGATCTAAGATTTCAATTCTTCCATGTTTCAGCAGTAACATATTGTTCCGTGTCCAAAATATGGAAGAAGGAGGTGTTTCCACGACTCTACCACTCAGTCAATTCTGTTCCACTTAATCCCTATTTCATGGCCACATATCTTTCAGGCTAAGGAATGGGAAACCTTTCTCCTATTACATGAATCCAATTTTCATTTCATCCGGGAAAAGCCATCTTTTTCTCAACAATGCCTTTGTCATTTGATCCAATAGCCTTCCGTTAGATAGGAACAGATTTGATAAATACTGATAACTCTCGGATAGAGTATTAGAACGGAAAAATCCATTAGATAATGAACTCTTGGTTCTAAGCCATCTCTGGCGATGAATCAACAATTCGAAGTGCTTTTCTTGCGTATTCTTGATAAACCAGCGTTTATATATAGATGTAGGAGGATCTGTTTGGGAAGTAAGAAGCCCCTTTGACATCTCTTCATCTGCAAAGAATTCTCGATGTGAAAACACAGAGACAAGGGGCTGGTCTTTGAATAGGAAAAAGAGTGGATCTGCAGGGTCCCAAATGAATTGGCTTATTCGAAAAACGCCTTGTTCTTTGGAAGATCTATCTCGTATCTGGTACTGCATGGTTCCACTCTGCAAGAACTCCGAATCATTCTCTTGAAGCTCATCCTCTTCACCATAAATGATCCGCTTGCCCCGAAATGACCTGGCCCAATAGGGAAATCCCAATGAATTGGGCCTTTCGATACAATCAAATAGAAAGCCCCAAGGGCTCCATATTCTAGGCGCCCAAACTATGTGATTGAATAAATCCTCCTCTATCTGTTGCGGGTCGAGGATTCCTTCTACTTCCCCTTCTTCAAACTCCGATTCATATTTTTCATAGAGAAATCCCTGATCAAGGATAGAACAAGATCCATTTTGCATCATATCTAAGGGACTCCTTGGTTCGGGCCGAAGAAGCAATGTCACTCGATCATTATCAAACTGACTGCAATCTTTTTCTGTCCGTGAGGATCCCACTAGAGCGCCTTCTACTTCTAATAGGCCATGAACTAGATCAGAATCATTCTCAACAAGTCCATAATAGGTGATCCCATTTTTTTCATCGGGTCCGGGTAGAGACCAAAGGTCTTGAGCAATCGATCCGGCAGAACAACTCAAAAGATAAAGAAGTATCGTTAATTTCTTCATGCTCGTTCCAAGTTCGAAGTACCATTTGTACAAATAAGAATCCCCTTCGTTACATGATTTCTTCTTCATATAGATAGATATAGGATCTATCGGGCAATTACTTAGAAATACATTTTGTGCAACAGCCCTTCCTATCTGATAGAAAAGGATCCCATGATCCTGAACCGATCTTACCTGGGATCGCAAATCCCAAGTTTGTCTATGAAGAGCAGATCTAATTATATTAGTGTCTATAATTGATTTCTTCTGTGTAATACTAATCGATAGGGCCTCATTGGTAAGTGCTACAAGATCTCGTACATTGGAACCCATGGTTACGGACCCGAATCTCTTAGTATGGAACATTTTCTTTTCCAAGTGAAATCCCCTACTATATGAAAGAGTGAAAACGTGCTTTCGTTGTTGTGGAATAAGAAGCCTTCGTATCTTAATGCATGTATTTAATTTATTCGGAGCTATTAGAGCGGGATCCACTTTTTTGGGAATATGAGTCGAAGCAATAACAAGAATATTTCGAGTGGAACATCTTTCACAATCCCTGGAGAGATAGTTCACTAATAGACCGAGGGATAAGTAATTCGACTCATTCACATCCAGATCGTGAATGTTTGGAATCCATATTATGCAAGGAGACATTGCTTTTGCTAATTCGAATTGAAGGGTGATATAAAATCGGTCTATTTCTGGCATCATATCCATAGTTAGTGCATTCATCCTAGTTAGAAGCTCCAGCTCCGTATCAAGGTCACGGTCGATATCGTCACTCACATCA